AAATAATTGATTTTTTGATTTTACTTTTCTTTGTTGATGTAAAATGATGTTTCATTCAATAGAAAATTTTTACAATGCAATATATTCTTACCCTACTTTATTATATTTCCATACTTTAAATAGATGAGAGATTTGGAAATTTGCGTTCGTAGTTTTAAGTTTTATTTTATAAGTTATAAGTAATTTTTTTGTTGCAATTTTTTGTTATTTTAAAGAAATAAGTGTGATGCAGTCTTGTATTCGATGGAGCTCCAAGGATCTAGCTACAAGCATCGGTCTTTCGAATAGGAAATTCAAAAATAAAATGGGAACTCTATAAAAGATAATCGAAATTACTCGTTTTAGAACTTGGTTGAACCAAAAAATCTTTTTTTGCATGATTGTCTAATAACTTTTTTTCTTCTCAGTTGCTCAAGATATTATCTGAATGAACCTATTGCTGAATCTAATGAGTTAAACGTAAAGTCAAGTTAAAAGTTTTATTTATTTTGATTTTCTTAAGGTTACTCTTCGCTCTAAAATCATTTCGATTTTGATCATTTCTTCTATTGTTGATTTTAGTCCCTACTAATTTCAAAATTCATTGTTGAATGAAGTTATACGACGCATCTCGTATGGTTAGGTTACCAAAAGGGTATTTAATGAATTGGTTGATTAAAATTCCAGGATGGGTAGATGTTACAGATGATGAATTTATTTCATTTTATATACTTGTTACTTTCTCTTTCTTGGTGCCATCTATAATGATAGATAAATAACAAACTTTCAATTGAACTTATTCTTTCAATTGGTATTTTGGGGTATTCTCCTATTTTTATTTTTCAAAAATGGAAACTTAGGTAAGTGCTTTCTAAAGATATGTATAAAAAACCTATTTCATTTAGCTCCTTAATGCTTACTATAACTAGTTATTTTGGTTTTCTACTAGCAGCTTTAACTATAACCTCAGCTCTATTTATTGGGTTGAGCAAAATACGACTTATTTAAAATTCATATTTGAAATGAGCAATTCATAAAACGAAATCTTTATGTGATATTTTCCTTATTCCATAATTACGTATGGTCCCAATTATCAATTGCCGGTCATTGAGATTCATATCCATTCGTATTAATATTTAGGTATAGATATTCTTTTTTTTCTTTCAAACAAATTGAAATGATTGAAGTTTTTCTATTTGGAATCGTGTTAGGTCTAATTCCTATTACTTTGGCTGGATTATTTGTAACTGCATATTTACAATACAGACGTGGTGATCAGTTAGACCTTTGATTACTTATTATCTCTTTTTTTTTTTTTGATTGACCTCCTCCTTTCTTTTTTTTTAATACACAGGAGGTCAAATTCCTATTGCTGTGCAAATTAATGAATCTAGATCTAGCTCAGTCTAATTTTGACCTAAGACTAAACAATCACGCTCTGTAGGATTTGAACCTACGACATCGGGTTTTGGAGACCCACGTTCTACCGAACTGAACTAAGAGCGCTTTTTTATCCGAATAGACTATAAAAAGGGGATTTATGGATAGTATCATAAAAACGAAAGATTCTGTCTAATTTGAATTGATCTTAGGTGATCCCCCATTACTGCTACTTTGAGCAGTAATGACTAGGGATGACAGGATTTGAACCCGTGACATTTTGTACCCAAAACAAACGCGCTACCAAGCTGCGCTACATCCCTTCCGTTGTTCTACAGTGTCATTGTATAGAATTACTGCCTTATTTTCCACATTGTTATTTCGTCCATTGATATACATAAATTTCTCTCCTTTTAGTCTTTTTGGTCTCATTTAACCTATTATTTAATTTAATATCATATACAAAACTAAATGAGTATTGTATTTTTCGTAAATGCGTAGCAAGATATTTTTTTAGTTTTAAGATTTTGATTTTACGAAAAGACAGAATCTTATTTAACGGATCATTGTACAATTTAATTTAACTTAAGGATTAGGTGTATAACTTTAACCGGTCCTTAACTACATATGCATCTGATCATATATGCATTATCTTTATTTTCATTTTATGTATTACATTTTTGTATTACAATAAAAAAAACTAAAAGGGAGGTTTTTCAATGCGAGATTTTAAAACATATCTCTCCGTGGCACCAGTACTAAGTACACTTTGGTTCGGGGCTTTAGCAGGTCTGTTGATAGAGATTAATCGTTTTTTTCCGGATGCGTTAACATTCCCCTTTTTTTCATTATAGTTAAAGATTAAAGATACAATCAAATATCCATGACTAACCGCGCCTCTCCTCTTTTCTCTTTTTTACCTTTTTCGAATAAGGAAGGAAAGAGAAAAAAGAAAATAAAAGTGGATTCAACAGCTGCGAGACTCGAGCTCAAGTTTGAATTCTCGAATGAAATTAAATGTAAATGAATATTAATCATAGAGAGATGGGGTTAGAATCGAAACTGCGCAGAATATAAGGAAAAGGTATTCCAATTGAAATAGAGTTTAGAAATTTTTGTATTACTTATTATTTTACTATGACTTTGATTTACTATAGTTGTTATAATTGGATTTAAATAACTTCTGTTTTTTCTTTCGTTTGGAATCGAAAATATGAGTAACTAAAAATCGAAAGTTTAAAGTAAAGGAGGATTCATGCCCAAGGGTAAAGATGTACGAGTAACGGCGATTTTGGAATGTAACAGTTGTGTTCGAAAAAGTGTTATTATATAGGATATCAGCGGGCATTTTCAGATATACTACTCAAAAGAACTGGCGCAATAGGGCTAATCGATTAGAATTGTGTCCTTATTGCTACAAGGATACGATTCATGAGACGATAAAGAAATAGATCGAACTGAGTATCTCTATGGTACCCTTTTAAGGAAGAGGATATAAAATAACTCAATTCGATTTTAATTAGAGTAGCTTTAACTTTAAAATGAATTAGAATTAATAAAATAAATAGGAAATAGGATTTTCGAGATACGGAATAAACAAAAACAAACAAACCATGGATAAATCCAAGCGATCTTTTCTTAAATCCAAGCAATCTTTTCGTAGGCGTTTGCCCCCGATTCAATCGGGGGATCGAATTGATTATAGAAACATGAGTTTAATTAGTCGATTTATTAGTGAACAAGGAAAAATATTATCTAGACGGGTGAATAAATTGACCTTGAAACAACAACGATTAATAACTATTGCTATAAAACAAGCTCGTATTTTATCTTTGTTACCCTTTCTGAATAATGAGAAACAATTTGAAAGAACTGACGAGTCGATTGCTAGAACTGCTGGTCTTCGAACCAGAAATAAATAGGCTTAATCTTTCTTCACTTGACTCATCATAATTTTAATCTGAAGTCAAATGCAGATTAGTGTTTTTTCGACGATCTAGATTTGATTAGCGTGTGGTAAGAAAAAAACAAATCGTAGAAAGCTTTTTTTTATTGAATGCGTTCATTTATTTTGACTCCTTTAATCATATTTTATCATAGGAATTTTGATTCTACCTTCCCGGGGAAGAAACTCCGGGAAACTCCGTTTAAATTCTTCCGGTAGATTTTTTATAATCTACTTCTTTTATTATCTCATTCGAAATCATGGAAAGACAATTCCTATTTGATATAGCTATTTGTGCAAGTATTTTACGATTAAGAAGTAACTGCCTCTTGTGCAGATTATGTATTAATCTACTATAACTATAGGATACGAACCTTTCGCGAATTGCTGCGTTTATTCGAATGATCCACAAACGACGAAAATTTCTTTTTTTATTATCCCGATCCCGATGAGCCGAAACTAAAGCTCTTATTTTCTGTTGAGTAATAGTTCGAGTAAGTCTTGAATGGGCCCCCCGAAAGCTTGACGCAAATAAACGAATTTTTGTTCTACGTCTACGAGCTATATATCCCCGTCGAATTCTAGTCATTGAATAGATGAAACTTTGACGAATAACTAATTGATTTCTTTTCTTTCAGTTAGTCTTTTACCCTTTCCTAATTTAGTAATAACAAAACGGATGTTTCCAATGTATAAACTAAAAATTCCACTGGCTTTGGCTGCTATAACCTTCCCAACCACGATTTTTTTTTTCGGTATTTCACTGCGAAATAAGAAATTGTATTCTGCGATAAGTGTAAAAAATAGAGTAAATAAAAACTATAAATGGATAAAGAGAAAGAAATAGTGGGTTCCATCGTTTCTATGGTGACTTCTTAAACGCTGAGGTCTTCTCTATACACCGGAGCCTTTCCTTCATTGAATCAACGTTATTGGTAACTTGTATAGTTCATCCTTTTTGGCTCTACCCATGAATTATCTAGTAATAGGTCTTTCACAACGAGATCTAGCTATACAGTAACGGTATTTAATTATGAAAATTAGCTGGGTAGCTGACCCTCTTATTCCGTTCTTGCCAGAGTAGGAACCCAATCTTTATTTAAAATAAAATAAGCTTTCCTCCGCTTAATGGATAACCGTTTGTTACCAATGGAAAATTGCTTCTCATCTTGATTGGATTTGGACCGAGAGAAACCATAAAATTCATCCATAATCCAATGGGGGGTTAGGATAGATTTTATTATTTTTTTCATTTTAAAATAGTGTTAAATGTTAAAATAGTGAATTCAGTTTCCGCTTCTATCCTATCCGCTGGTACTGATCGTTGATACTGGAAATGGCTTTTGTGCCAGATCATGATATGATCGAAACGAGTCGCGCATACACCCGAGTACATGTTCCTCGACGCTGAGGGCATCCCCGAAGAGCGGGGGATTTCGTGACCTTTCTGATTGGCTGTCTTGTATTTCTAATAAGTTGTTTAATAGTTGGCATACTGAATTGTATAGATAATGGACTGGTTTAGATTGATCCTAACCGGATGATTGTGAATTACTTTAAATAAACTCAGAGATAAAACATAGATTTGGATTTGCGTGAAATCCATGTTATTTTCATTCAACCGCTACAAGATCGACAATTCCATAAACTTGTGCTTCTGTTGCAGACATAAAAATATCTCTTTCCATGTCTTCAGATACAACCCATAGGGGTTTGCCTGTTCTTTGTACATAAACCCTTGCGAGGGTTTCGCGCAGTTTTAGCAGTTCTTCCGCTTCCAGGATAAATTCTCCCGTTTGTGCCTCGTAAAACGAACTGGCAGGTTGATGGATCATTACCCTGATGATATAACATACTAAAAAGTCCCTCTATCTCGCGGGATGATGATGAAGTCAAGAGAAAAGAAAGATAAAAAAGAATAGAAAAAGATAGAATCAAATAACCGTACGGGCATCTTTTGTGCATTGCATATGCATACGGCTCTACACTCAAATTGACCTCTCCATGCCATTCAAGAAAGAGACGAATATATTAGACCCAGATGGTCAAATGATCAAAATGCCACCCTTCTTTTTGTAATAGTTAAAAATACTATGATGGCTCCGTTGCCTTAAATTCAAATATATTAATTATTTTTTTTGTCTGTAATTCAGCAATCCCAAAGTTTCTTTTTGATCCAATCAAATAAAAATAAGTAAAAATCTTGTTTTTTTCCTACTCTTTACATAATATAAATAGTGTTAAGAGCCAAAAACAAAAGAGCTTGTGACGCTGAACTGGATGTCCGATAAATAAAATAAGAGAAAATTGGAAATATCCTTTATTTCATACTACCCTCTCGATACATAATCTAATTTGTTGACAATGCAAAAATTTATCATATCGAATTCGAGGTGCCATGCTACTATTACTTAATAGTCTATTATTACTTACTATTCATATTTCATAGGGCGAAGGCATAGTCTTCTTTTTTGTTTTTTGTCTCAAAAAAACCCATTGGCGCCAAGCGTGCGGGAATGCTAAACGTTTGGTAATTTCTCCTCCGACCAGGATAAAAGATCCCATTGAAGCGGCTAACCCCATGCATATTGTGTGGACATCTGGGCGCACAAATTGCATAGTATCATAAATAGCGACTCCAGGTATTACCCAACCCCCGGGAGAGTTTATAAACAAATACAGATCTTTGGTATCATCTTCGATACTGAGATATATCATAAGACCAATAAGTTGATTTGAGATCTCGCTATCAACCGCTTGGCCTAAAAAAAGTAATCTTTCTCGATAAAGTCGGTTGATTAGGGTCCAAGTGTATCCCTTAGAAACCGTACATGCACCTTTTGATGCATACGGTTCAAAAAAATTGCGAAAAAAAGAATCAATGTATAGATTCCAGTCCTCTTTCTTTTCTCATAACAGGCTCTTTCTGTCTTCTAATGAAAGGTTTTTTCTTCTTCAATAGATATGATTTTTGACTAAATATATATAATAAAAACATCACTAATAATAAAAACATCACTAAACTGATTGAATTAACTTCTCATTGATGTATTGTTTCATCGAGATTCAATCCAAATCACGATGGTATTTTCTTGTTACTGATTGGGTCTCTTTCAGCTTCTTAGGTTTATGCTCTACTCTGGGTAAAGATTTGCCCGAGTTTTATTTGTACATATAGGACAAAGGCCTCCATTACCATTTTTTTTTATTATGACTTTCTGCCCCCTTGTAATGAATGTATTTCATACCCTTTAATACCAATACCAAATATTTCGTAACACTAACTCGCTTGACAAATAAGCTAAATAGGAATCATTTATTATAAAACTAGGAATCGTAGATATATTACCAATCAATTGGTTTTTTCTAAACAGAGCCTGGATACTTCATTTTTTTTTGTAGTCCAACCAAGTCAACCATAAATTATTCGAAGCAATGTAATATTAATCCCCTAAAATATATCTAAATCTAATTGAACTTCACGCTCCAAATTTCTGATGATTCACCGAATCTTTCTTGGGCGAAACAGAGGATATCTCGATCGGGGGAGAAAACGGGAAAAAAATCCCATATGACCCAATATGTCTGACAAGTCGCACTATACGTCAATCCAAGATGCATCTTCCTCTCCAGGACTTCGAAAAGGTACTTTTGGAACACCAATAGGCATTAAATGAAAGAAAAAAGAAGTAAGTACTGTATTTCACTTTGATGGGGAAACGTAACAAAATGATTTTATTGTCTTTATAATATAATATATATTGTATTGGTTTTTATGTCGTATTTATTTTATCCATAGATTAGAAAAAATCATAAAGAAAAACTGAATGACTAAAGTCAAATTTTTATGAATAGAACGATGAATAAGTATGTACGCATTCGTTCAGAGAAATTGGTATCAACCCCCATTGCGTATTGGTACTTATCGAGTATAGAATAAATCTGCTTAGCTTTGTTCCTACGAACAGAGTTGTTTCATTGTTTTATTACCAACAGAATAGAACAAATATTAGCCCTTGTTCGTTCGGAAATAATCCACTGAACAAGGGAAGTACATAGAATAGTCATAGTACAGTCTTTTACAATGCAATAAAGTTACATAGTGTCTATTTATCTTTGATAAAGGGGTATTTCCATGGGTTTGCCTTGGTATCGTGTTCATACCGTTGTATTGAATGATCCCGGCCGGTTGCTTT